TATTCCGATGGATTGTTACTGTGTATTGCTTAACTGAACAGTACCAAGCCTTTCAAAAAAAAATGAAAGGTTTGGTACTGTTCAATTTCATGTTTGTTGTTACTCCTCATCCTTCTTCCCATTCCAGAAATAATGGATATGGGCAGTTCCTCTGCATCCAGCAGGAATTGAACCCGCGAGTTCGCCAATTATGAGTTGGGCGCTTTAACCATTCAGCCATGGATGCTGGATAAAGATCATAAACATAGTCATTCTATAATATGAGTATAGACTCGGATCTTAAATTGGGTGATTCGGGACCCAATCAAATTCTCTCATATTTGATTCATGTCAAATATTGTAAACAGACATTTTACAGAGGTCCAAGGCTGGACTGAACAACTTGTTCGAGAGTTGGTTAGGAGCTAGTCATCGATCTTGCTCTGATCCCCTGTCAGGGGTCGTCGACCTACATACAAACGTTAGTTCATTAACCTATAAAATTGATTCTTCTTGTAAGAAATGACCGTGGATAGAGACAATTGGTTTGTTTTTACGGGGCGGACGTAGCCAAGTGGACCAAGGCAGTGGATTGTGAATCCACCACGCGCGGGTTCAATTCCCGTCGTTCGCCCATAAAATAAGAGAAAAAACGGAATGGATTTTATCCATTTGGTATATTTACTATCCATTTAGTATAATGGTATTGGTTAGTTGACACGAGCTTTCCGATTATATATAATCCATATTAGTTGACACGATCTTTCCGATTATATATAATCCATATTAGTTGACACGATCTTTCCGATTATATTAAATCCATATTAGTTGACACAATCTTTCCGATTATATTAAATCCATATTAGTTGACACAATCTTTCCGATTATATTAAATCCATATTAGTTGACACGAGATTTCAATTATATTAAATCAATATTAGTTTATATATTCCATTAATTGGGATGAAAAAAAAGGGGGGGGGGTAAAAAAAAAAAATGAAAAAAAACAGATCCTGGATAGTGAAATTGGAGGAGATACAAAGCTATCAATTTCTATGCAATCAATGGACCGAATCCAATTTGGTGAGATTTTTAATTCAAATCCTTTCGCATCGAGAGCGCCTTATAAAGCTCTTTGACCTTAGAATTGTCAGTACGTTGCTTTTACGCGATCTACGCAAAAGCAATCCATATTTTTTGATCCAAGGTGTAGTAGTACTTACATTATCGGTCCTTACATATCGCTTCAATCATAAAAGTAGTATGATTGAGAGAAAAAATTTCTATTTGATGAAACTCTTTCCTATACATATAAACTTTATGGAACTTGGAAATGAAACATCGGAAGAATATTTAAAACCTTTCACTAAAAATTGGTTGATATTTCCGCATCTTTTCCTGTCGTTCCAATTGAAAAGATCTTACAATCGATCCATAGAGCATTCCAATCCCATTAGTTTCAATTCAGGATATGACAGGAACATGAACAAGAAGGATGAGATTATCTCGGAAAATAAAGGACCGGGCGAAACTAATTCAGAGAAGGATAAGAAAGATATCAATTTGAAGATCGATTCAACTATAAATTCAACCAAAAATGAGTATTGGGAACCTGAAAAAGATCTTTGTGAAGATCCATTCACAAGAAATAAAACGGAGATTGAGCAACGAAGAGAAAGATCAATTCTTTGGGATCTTTCTCCTATTGAAAGAGAACAAACAAAAAGAGAATCAGATTTGTCCTCAAAGTGTTTATCAGAATATTCTCCAATCTCTTGGGCGAAAGAATTATTTAAAGAAGATCAAAGATATATGGAAGATAATTCCTTTCCAAAGGAAAGGAAAAGATTCATTGATAATTTTACAAAATCAATTCGTTATTCTTTTTTTAACATATTGCCAATAGATGAACCGTGTATGGGTGGTCCTAGTGCTACTAAGAAGTCCATTGAAGATTTCAACTTATTTAAAAGATTCTTTAAAAGGCAACAAGATGTTTTTTTCCAGGATTTCAGGGATTCAAAATCCAATTCATTAATGAATAGGATAGTTTATCTATGGAAGATCAAAACATATTTTCAAATCGAAAATCCTTCCTCAAATTGTACTATTTCATCAGATCCCGGATGTAATATTATTAGAAAGCAAGGACAGTACATATTGCACAACAATTTGAGATCAAAAACGAAAAAAATCGTTCTGAAAATAACAGATCAATTCATTCTATCAATAACTAAGCCTAGCCAGGTTCATGATAAGAATTCCCTTGATATTGATCATCACATGAATCTATTATATGAACTCAATGAGAATGGATCGTTGAGATTCAATCGGATCTTCAACCACAGGGATAAATTGAAGAATCAATCTTTATGGGTTCTACTCAATATTACTGGTAAAGAAGATGAATATTTAGATCAAATAATCAACAAAGAATTGAGCCAAAGCTATTTCAAAAATCGCTTGGAGATCAAAACCCCTCTTAATTATTATAGAACTGAAGCTTTCAATTTGTATGAATCGATTCGATATAAGATTGTTGTATATTCGGCAAATGCATTCAACAGATTCTATTTTATGAACAGGTTCAGTCGCAATTTAAAGGATCAAATTCAAACAAATTGGATAGAAAATGAAAGTTTTCATAATGTAACGAAAGATACAATTGGCCGTCATTCATCAAATTGGAGAAAAAGTCAGAGAGAATGGTTCAAACATTTTATTATTCGAACAAATAAAAATATAAATCGGAATTTGAATGTGTACAAATGGTCCAATCAGACCGAATACTTTATAAAATATTGGAAACATTTTGTTTCTAAACAAAACTATATCAAAATAGTGTTTGATCCAATTGAATCATGTACTAATACTAATAAAGATTCAATTGGTTGGTCTGTAATTCCCAACAAAAAAGATTATTCAAAGTTTTCTTCCCTCTCTGAAAATATTGTCAAGATCTTAAATTCGAACTTCAATATAATTTCGAAGTTCAATTATAAGTTCAATAATTTCATTTCTATTTTGGATTTTCGCTTTCATAAACTCAAAAGTCTTAATTATCTACAATTAAATGAGTTGTTGGAGCCAATTGGTGCTCTAATCGTTCATTTAAAAAAATATAAACCCTTTCTTTTATATGACTATAATCTTTCACAAAGATCAAAATTATTGATCGATGAAAGAACAATTGCACCATTTATTCCGAATGAGATACCGATTAATCCATTGATTATTGACTTATTCAATTATGAAAATAATCGCATGGAATCATTCGATAACACTGATTTTTCGACGATATCCAACGATGGAGACAATTGGTTGAATCCCGCGAAACTATCTGATCAGAGCTCATTGAGAGCTTCTTTTCACGGAGCAAATACGCTCCAATTTTTTGATTATTTGCATCATCCTCGGTCAAATTATAATAAGAGATTACCTTCTTATATGGAAAGGATTCATATAAAAAGGAAGAATCTTACATATGGACAATTATTCAATTTTTTGTCCATCCACACCAATCTCTCTTCTTTGCCTATTGATGAAATAGGACCCGTTCACTTAGATAAAGATACTATTTCGTTCATCCAATCACAAGTATCTAACATATTCTTACCTAAATATTTACAACGAAAACAAAGTGGTGACCAAACGTTTGTATTAATCTATGACTTGTACAGATCCTTCAAATTACTAACTCGATTGAATCCATTCGTTCGTGACAAAAGATATCTTTCCTCGATTGAAGAGATTTATACAACGCCTTTAACAAAAAAACAAATAGTCAATTTTGAAAAAACTTATTGTGAACCTTTTATCAATAGATCCGATTCAGAAGAAAACAACCTCGATCAGTACCTTAAAAAGGGTTTCAGTTCAAACATGGGTCTTATTGAAACTCGATCTTATCAAGATGATTTACTATCCGAAATATTTCCCAATAAGAACCAGGAAATGCTTCATCGTATTCAAGATTGGCTTGTAACCGAAAGTTCAAAAAACATAATTAGAAAAAAAGGCATATATGGAAGGAGTACCCTTTCAATTTCATCTAAAGAGGAACATAAAATTATACCATCATCTCGTTTTAATGAACGTGTTAAGAAACAGGAGATGTATAGGATCTATCGAATAGATAGTATTTTTTCAAAATGGGAACTGTTTAAAACCTATATGCCTTGGTTTTTTACTTCTGCATGGTCTAAATATCTTGTAAATATACTTTTAGATACTCTTCCGGAGATATTGCTACATGGCAATAATCAATTTGTATCTATTTTTCGAGATATTAAACATAAGATTATGCATAAATTGAATATCTTGTGGGAACTTTATCATCCATTATGGGAACCTATACAACGGAAATTTATAACGAATCTATTTCAATTGAGTTTTAGATTCAGAACGAATCTTCTTAATAAGTTTTTATTTGTAACGAATCCTTGGAATGAGTTTTTGTCTTCCTGTGAGGATTTTTTCATAGAGGAAACAAGTGATCGAGAGAAGTCATCAGTACCATTCATATGGGGACATCTGAGATTACTAAATGCTCGGGGGTATGAATATGGGATTCTTATCCCTTTTTTCGTCCTTGGGTATTTCGTTCTTCAATATTTTGAAGTTATTTCCTTAGCCTTTATCAATTTAAAGATAGACTTTGAACTCATAAAGTATTTAAAGGATCCGTCATACGTTATCGAGTTGCAAAAACTAATGAATACTTCTGTACCTAGTCTCTTGTTCTCTTCTACATCCAGCTATTCTTCTATGAAGAATAAGATTAAGAATAGAAAGCTTTATTCGCCTATAACTATAATAAGAGAGTTTAACAGATTGTGTTCTAGCATGGATATCTCCGAAAAAGAGATAGAATTACTAGTTCAATTTCTAATGACGAGAAAAAACATTTCTCAATTTGAATCGAATTTGACTTACAGTCATAATTTCTTCAAGAATGAATTTGGTTATCAAATTACTGAACAGCCGGGACTTATTCACTTACGATATTTGGCTTACACTTATCAAAAAGATCTAATGAATTATAAGTTCGATCAATTTTGTTTAGCAGAAAGATGGGTATTCCTTGCCTTTTGTCAGAAGATTACCTCTTCACAAATATTGTGTCCAACCAACCCCACATTTAATGGAAAACCTTTCTCACTCGACACAGGATCATTACTTTCCAAAGGGATTTTACTTATAGGTCCTATGGGAACTGGCCGATCCTATTTGGCCAAAAGTCTAGCAGCAGACTCTTATGTTCCTTTAATTAAAATATCTCTGAACAAGTTATTGTATGGTGAATATTTAAATTACCCTGGTACTGGAAGTATTATGACTGATTTTGAAAATAAGGTGAAAGAAAAAATGCAACAATTCAATCTTACCCTCGAATTGGCGAAAAGAATGTCTCCTTGCATAATATGGATTCCAAACATTCATCAACTTCATTTCAATGACCTAAATCAATCTTTCTTTGGTTTAAACTTAACTGACTTTTTCCTCGGTTTATTAGTGAACCATCTCTCTAGAGATGATGAGAAAGATTCTATCAGAAATATTCTTTTTATTGCTTCGACTCATATCCCCAAAAAAGTGGATCCAGCTCTAATAGCTCCAAATCGATTAGATAGATCGATCAATATTCGAATGCTTGTTATCCCACAACGACAAAGGGAATTTCCCATTCTTTTACGTAGCAAAGGGTTCTACTCGGAAAAACAGTTGTCCTGTCCCGATGAATTTGGATCTAGAACCATAGGTTCTAATGCACGAGATCTAGCAGCACTTGCCAATGAAGCCTTATCAATTAGTATTACCCGAAAGAAATCAGTTATAGACATTAATACAATTCGATTAGCTCTTTATAGGCAAAATTTTGGTTTGGAATCTATAGATAATCAGGTTGGATTCGGTAAAAATGACGAAAGACTTCTCTACAAGGTAGGAAAGGCTGTTATACAAAATACACTTAGAAGAAATTCTCCCATGAATCCTCTATCTACAAAAAAGGAATTATGGAAGAAAAGGTTTTCTTATTTGTCCGAATGGTATTTAGAACCTTCGATTGCCGAAACAACTATGAAGGAATTTACCATACTCCCCCATATTTTGGGTTGCTTGGCCGGATCAGCGGCTCGAGATTCGTGGTATATATCGGAACGAAATAGAGAGAATTGGATTTCTCTCGATATATTCGCTGAGCATGATTTCAATCTAGCTTCTAGTCTTTTAGAAAGTCTTCTGGTCGAGTTTCCATGGTTAGGAATATGTCGGGGTAAGTCCGATAAGGATCAAATCACATTTGCTCCTCAGCCCAAAATGAGAAATCATCTAGATATGACACGATTTCTGAAAGAATATGAATTGAAGTTTCTAGAAGAAACTCTCGGCGCAAAAAAAATGGATAGGGTAATAAATAAAATAGTTTGGGCTCCTAGGATCTGGCGTCTTAGTTTTCTTCGCAGTAATCGATTCGATCGTACAAAAAGAACCAATGAATTGGGATCTTCGTACCTGTTCGGATCGTTTGAAAAAGGGCAGATGGGAGGATCTCAATTTTCTATACAATATCCGATGCAATATAAAGACTCTAATAAACCTATGTTCTTTCTAGGAAGACGATATATTTGGGATCCCTTCCTATTTCAAGAGCAGCGCCTTGTGTTTTCACGCCGAGAAATTTTCGCAAATGAAGAACTGCTGAAAAGGCTCTATATTACTTATGGTTCAAGGAGAAGAAAAGCAAAATATGGTTTTTTCTCTAAAAAAAGTTTCCAAGGTGCTTTTAATAGATATAATTCAAAATCCATGACCAATTCGATTTCGATCATGAATTTGTGGAAACCATTGTCTTTTGCAGAAAAGAAACATATCGAGGATTTCAAACGCATTCAAGCAATCGGTATCCGATTGGAACGTATGCAGCCATATTCTCCTTCATTTACATATCAACGTTGGTTGATCGAAAATCCAATAAAAAAGGTTGACCGCTTCGAATCGTTAATTCATCACAAAAGATGCTTCGGAACCAATAGTTTATTATCTAATGAATCTTTTGTTTATAATACTCTATCCGAGAGTTATCAATATTTATCAAATCTGTTCCTATCTAACAGAATGTTATTGGATCAAATGACAAAGACATTGTTGGAGAAGAAATGGCTTTTTCCAAATGAAATTGAACACTCAATTCATAACAGGATTAAGATTTCACATCAGCCAATCTCTAACCATCGATGAAAGAGCAATGAAATATGGAATTAAGTAAAAAAATTGACCGGGCAGAAAATCAATGAGAGGCTCTAGCTCCGATTTCAGATCCTTAATTAATCTTTTCCTGGTATTGTCCAAGAATAGTAAGTATGTTGGAGGAAAAAAAGATTTTATATATTTTTTTTTTTTTTTTTTCATTTTAAGATAGGTTCCTCACTCCGAGATCTCGACCATGTAGGGTAAGCATAGTAAAGACAAGCCCATTCTCTTTAACCTAATGAGATATTCTCTACTAAACTATGCTTACTTCTTATCTCCTCGATTTCGGTTCTAGTATTCCCTCTTCCCACACTATTAAGAGGAGAGGAAAGGTTCATCATAGAGTCACAGGATCCGGATATAGTTGTTGAGGTTCGGTCGCAACTACCGGATCTTGCAAAATTTTGCAAGGAGTATATGGTCAATCTATGTATCTTGCAAGATCTTAAAAGATTCTTCTCAATCTTTGTCCTTAATGAAATATACCTCATAATACAAGAGCGGACCATTTCGGAATGGACTCCTCATTAGATAGAGAAGATCGCCAAGATCCTGTCTGTGATCCACTGTCCTATTCCAGCAGCTTAAACTTGTAGTTAATTGTCGGAATACCTCGTATCTGTTGATACGAGGGAAATCTATCCCATCCCAGTCTATTGAGAGAATATCATACGATATTTGCCATTGAATCGCTCATTCAATAAACATGAAAAATATTATGCCTTGAAGAGGACTCGAACCTCCACGCTCTTAAGCACGAGATTTTGAGTCTCGCGTGTCTACCATTTCACCATCAAGGCATCAAAAAAGTGAATCCTATTACATGAATAGTATATATATATATTATTCATATCATGATGAATATAGAATATATGTAAGAGATAGCGTATTGGAGTATTGATATCGATCGGTCGTAAAAAAGAATCTGATTCCTTTTTTATTACCTTCCTCGCGTATGTATAAGACCAAATCTATTAAATCAATAGAAAATATTACCAATCCTTCTTACAAAATATCTTTTTTCATTAAAATATATTAGTTTTTTTAGTTGTTTCTGACCTTGCTTTACCTTAATTGTTATTTCGGTAAAAGCGATTGATGTCTTGGTCCGAGTGGGAGGTAGGGGTAACAGTCCTTTTCTTTCTCTTTTCCGCATGTCCATAGAGTTTTGAGAGATAGAAACATCTAAAAAAAAGAAAGAGAGATATCTCACTATATTTTATTATATAGGTAATAATTTGTAATTTGTAGAACGAATCATACTCCTTCATATACGTCAGGGGTCCATTGATGAAAAGGAACTGGGGAAAGCTCGGACCCAATTCCTACAGTTATGGATATAAGCGCAATTCATAATCCTGGAGAGTCATACATTTGTGTATCTATGAGACCATTTACTATTTCTTGAAGCTCAATCTCTCCCCCGGATAAACCATATAGCCAAGAAAGAGCATAGACCAGACCAGCAGAATGGAAGAACTTGCCTCACCCATAAGTGAATATTTCATAGTAGCCTCATTGGATTGAGGCGTACATCTCTTCTGGTATATAAATAGAATATATAAGAACATGAACTGAAACATTATAAAGCTATGAGGCTGAATCATTACATTAGCACCACGTAAAAAAAAAACACATTCCTCCTAGAGCAGCTGTTAATACGAATAAAAGAAACTATG